TCTCGTGGATTTTCATAACCCTGCTGCGCAAAAATGGGATATGCATTTGAAATAGATGCTCGAGTTATTACATATATCATGATCGATACATAAATGGATCGAGTCATCTGTTCTTTTACCCAAGAAAAAGTATTTCTATTTTGCATGGTCCAATCATTGATCCCCGGAATTTATACAATAAATTCGATAGGTAGCTAGTAGAATTCCCTATCCACAAGTTTGCCATTGTATTGATTATACTGAAAGAATTGTACTAGTGGAATATAGTATGAATACCTTGAATTGAAAAGGTAGAAATAGAAATAATAAGTAAGATGAAAAATGATTTCTTTATACATTCTTTATACACGAAGAAAGTTCTGATTTGATTGATATCAGAAAATCTAATGAATTACTCATTCATTGAATGATAAATTACTACAAGCGAAGGAGATACACGATTTAAAAAATGGAAAATCCAATATTTTACAATTGTATCTAGAATCACTGGAAAAGTAGAAACAAGACCAGATATAATCTTATCATTCTGAGCCAATCCAAAATCATTGTAGATCGAACCAATCATTAGTTCCCAACCATGGGTGGAGTGAAATCCGATCCATAAATCAGTAACTAAAAGAATCGAAAAAGCTTTGATTGTATCACTTAAGTTATAGAGAAATTCCTGAATCCAAGAATTTAAAATGAAAAGTTCTTCATTACCCAGAAAAAAATAACCACTTAGAATAGCGAAACAGATTAGATTTGTAGAGAAATGCAAAATGATATGGAAATGAGATTCATTTTGTCTTTGGACCAATTGTATTGTTTCCTTGTGCATTCCTATACGAAGCCTTTGCATATGTGTCTCCGAGTACTCCTTTATCATCTCGTCCAACAGGAATAGTTCTTCTAATTCCATAAATTTTTCTAGAACATTTTTCTCTTGAATATCATTCAAAAGGATTTCAGATTGCCTAGTATTCCACCAATTAATAACCCAAGTTTCTAGACATTTCTGAAATGAGAGAGAAACCCACCAGGGCAAAAAGATTATAGACACAAGATATGGGAGGGAAGCCAATGCTTTCTTTTTTTTCATTCTGTATCCGTGATGTGAATTGTTAATAAACCTGTTTCATTGGTTGATTCTATCTGAGATTTCTATGAAATACGAATTATATAACAAGAGCCTATAACTATAACAAGAATAAGGTATCGAACCTATGAATCTTTTACTATTTTGTTTTTGTGTAAGAATTGAGTCTTTGGATTTAGAATAGAACATACAAGAAAGGCTCTTTTCGAATGAAAAAAAAAAGTAAATATTCTTTCCATATTCCAGAGATCGCAATTAGGCAAATTGTAACCGATTTCCCCTTCATTTATTCCTTTCGATGAAGACTCGAAAACCCATTTGAACTAACAAATAGAATTTGGATTGAAAGACGAACCCTACCGAATTTTTTAATTCTTTTATTTCCATTTAGAATTTGAAAGATTTCACTGTCTAACCGCAGCGCAGGGATAGGGTCAATTCAAAAGCCTAAAAAGAGGGATTATATTTTACGAAAACAAAAGACATGTTAGGATATTTGATGAATCTATACTTATTACTTATTAGACCTTTTACTAGTCTAAAGAGTGAAGCCAAACGCCATGTGTATACAAAATAGTTTTTGTGTACACATAGTTTAGACTCTCCTTAATCTATTTTTTTTCTAGATTTTCTTAAGATTGTTCCATATTCCATATATGTCTTCCCACTTTTGAAATGTATTAAGTTTCTTCTCTTATGCTGAGATTTATTCTTCAGTTCATTTCAAAATACTTCAATAGGTACGCGCAAGAAATAGGCCAATTCGGCAGCTTTTTGTTCAATTTCTCGTGGAGTCAAATCCTCATCAGTACGGGTTAAGGGAATGGCTCCTTGACCCCTTATTTCTATATAAAGGACACGACGAGGAAAAAGACCCTCTCTCACCTCCATTCTGATTGATTGGATATCTTTCAGAAAGAAACGAAGGAAGATGCGACGATTTCTTCCAGGAAATCCCCAACGAAAAAGGGACATTATCCCTTCTTTTCTATCGAATCGATCATAACCACTACCTACATTCCATGAAATTGTGCACCAAAAATAAGAACTAATGAATAGACCTGCGATCCCATAGAAAGACATCACGATCCCTTGTGGGAAAAAAAGGATTTGCTGAGACGGAAATACGGATATCAGATTTTTACCAAGATAACTGGAAGTTCCAACCACTAAGAATCCTAGTGAACCTAAAAAAAGGATAAAGGCCCAGCAAAAATTACTTGTTTTTCGAGACCCCGTTATAAGTTCTATCCATATATGTTCTGATCGCCAGTTCATACTATACTAAATCCAGTTGCATTCGATTGGAATTGAGAGAAGAAACCCAAATGGGTTTGACTCGACTTTTATTGCTTGATCCCGAAGTAACTTTCATCAACTAGCAGCATTCCAACAGGAACCCTTAGGAATAATTGGTTAGATACATTGAGTTTCTATTTCAAAGATTTTTCAAAAAAGATTTGCTGATCATTTTGAATTTAATCATTTAATTGATTAAGCTATAACCGCATATACATGCATTAATACGTATATTATGCATCGGCATACATAACAAAACAACTCTTCCATTTGTTTTCGGAAAAGCCAAATATCATATATCCTACCATATTACATTAAAAAAAGAGTATCTGTATTCTGATTCTGATCCAGTGTTGAAATAAATTGATGAGATTTCATCGTATTTAGACAATCTTATTTCTTTGGACATAAAGAGATAAAGAAGCCATTGCGATTGCCGGAAAGACTAGGCCCACTAAAGGAACAAAAATAGAGGGAAAGTTCAAATCTATCATAGAATGGGTACCTCAATTTCCTATTTGTACCTATTAGAAATTCTAATTATAAATATATCTTCTAATAAGTCTATCTATTAATCTATTAGAAAGAATAATAATATTAAGATAATATTAATATGAAGTATTTAATAATCAATAACAAATGTAGAACTCAATTAAGTATACCTATTCCTCTTTCGACACGAATATTTATGAGAATCCCTTTTTAATAATTTTAAGAAATTGGATTCTTCTTCTCCCATCCTTATCTTCATCGTCTTTCTATCTTTACCTTTCAAAACAAAAGTTTTGAAAGGTAAAGATAGAAAAGAGTTTCTTATGAGTTCCCAATTTTAACCAATCTTATTCAACAAACAGGGATTCCTAGTGAAAAACGGGGGTTCTCGTTAAATAGAAAGAACTTCTATATTCTTCTTCTTTGTTATTTGAATATTTTTATTTTCTTTATTTGATTTGAGATTTATTCTTTCTTTTTATTTTAGATTTTATTTTTTCGATATCTTTTTTTATCTATTTTTTGTTGTTCTATATATGAATAATGAATATGTCAAAAGGACGGAGAAAATCATTTTTCTTTCCCGGATTTATCGGAAGGAGAAAGAAATTCTTTTTTATCTTGTCGATAGAGGGATCTACACTTAGAACTGATGCCCCCAAAGAAAACACCATCTTCTTAGTTTTGTTTTTTTAATTATAATGAACTAAATGCGTATTCGCTACAAATAAAAAGAACTGAAGCTAGTGCTATATTTCCATTTGAAAATGAAGAATTTCCATTTTTTTTTTAAAAATCTTTTTTTGTTGAATCTTGATTCAAAGGAAGGAAACCGTGTAGCTGAAATAACTCATTCAGAACACCTTTTAAAGGATTACGTGGTACAATTGGGTCGAATAAGCCCTTATGGAATAAATACTCAGCCACTTGTGAACCGTCGGGTACTGTCTTTTTCAATGTTTGTTCAATTACTCTTTTACCCGCAAACGCAATATAGGCATTAGGTTCAGCAATAATTATATCTCCCAACATACCAAAACTTGCTGTAACTCCGCCAGTTGTAGGAGATGTAAGGATTGAGACATAGAATAACTTTTTATTTGATTGATAATCATATGAAGCAGAAGATATTTTAGCCATTTGCATCAAGCTCAAACTCCCTTCTTGCATGCGTGCTCCTCCAGAAGCACACACAATAATGAGAGGTAGAGATCGATTAGTAGCATACTCGATCAAACGGGTGATTTTCTCACCTACTACAGATCCCATACTACCTCCCATAAACTGAAAATCCATAACTCCAATTGCTATGGGAATACTGTTTAGTTGACCTATGCCCGTTTGAACAGCTTCAGTTAAACCCGTTTTTCTTTGATAAAAAGATATGCGATCTATATAAGGTTCCTCCTCTGAATGAAATTCAATGGGGTCTATAGAGACCATATCTTGATCCATAGGCTCCCAAGTGCCAGGATCAATAAAGAGTTCGATTCTATCTGAACTACTCATTTTCAAATGATATCCGCAGTATTCACAAATATTCATTTTTGAACTAAAAAATTTTTTATAATTTAATCCATAACAATTCTCACATTGAACCCATAACTGTTTGTATTTTGTATTTATATCGAAATCATTATCTTTTTCTCTTCTATTGAAACAACTGCTACTAGTTTTGATACTAGAATTTTCACTTTCAATACTACTTGTACTTTTCGTACAAATGAAACTAGAAATGTAACTGTCAATACCACTGTAAATGTCACTATTAAGACTGATTTCAAAACGAAGATAACTATCAATGCAACTATTAATGTGATTATTCCAATTAGATTGAGTATCATACATGGAGTAGTAATTACTACTATTAGACCCACTATTCAAATAACTAGGTAGTTCACTCAAAAAAGAACTAGCATTGTCAATATCAAAAATCTGATTTTCAATATCAAAATATACAGAATAAGTGTCACCATTACTATTTCTAACTAAAAAAGTATGATCAGAGATCAAACTCCAAAGATTCCTGCTATCAAATAAATAATTTAGATAATTAATATTACTTAAACTATAACTGTCCCAACTAGGAATCTTTTTCTCCGCATCTTTTTGAATAGTTTCTTCACTTCCA